CTATCAATACAATGAAAGAACCTTCCCTTCCTATTTGTTTGTCCTGTTAGATAGAAAGAAAATGAGACCCAAAAGAGCCCTGACTTTAGGGGATGGGGGTGAAGGGGTGGTTTAGAAAAGAAAGAATCTCAATTTTCTAATGAATTGGTTCAAAACCTTTTTTAACTGGGTTATTCACTTCTTTTCGAAAGAAGAAAAACCACATGTGGATGAATCCATATCCACGATGCCGAAAGACCAGATAGCCAAAAAAATGAAAGAATACTTTGAGAATAATGACAGCTAAACAATAATCTAGAAGGAGGGATCTTAGACCTTGGCAAGGAAAGCTATATTGGAATATATATAGGCTTCTTCCATGGGAAAGACCTGAAAGTATAATTCATCTGTAATGAGAAATCGTATGATTAGTGCTTAGGATTTGGTGTGTCTGGTTATCTTAGGTGATCGTGTCAACGAGGAGATTATGGTGTTAAAATGGACCGGTCTAACGGTTGAACCGGAGAGTTGGGAGATAAGGGGAGGGCCCTTCTCATTATCTTTCTTTTCTTTTATTCATCTTCTCATTATCTTTCTCCTGCATTATCTTTCTTAGCTCCTTCTCCTGGTTGCCTTCTTTTCTTTTATTCTTTTCTTTTATTCATCTGGTTTGGGTCTATCGGGAGAGCTATTGTCGTGGTCCTTCTTATCCTTGTTATTATCCTTCTTCTTATCCTTGGTATTGCCCTTCTTCTTATCCTTTGTATTGTCTTTCTTCTTAGGCTTTGTCTTGTATAGAGTTGGTATATTGATAATAAAGGTATTATCATCTTCACAGCTCCACAATGCCAGGCCTTCCCGTCCAGCGTTGAAAGTGAAGGGGAGCGGAAAGCAAGTTGGAGGACGCTCCAGAACCGCGTGATTGATCCATCTGCGCTATTCCCTAATTGAAGCAAGTTGGAAAGCCTTCTGAGCCTCAGCCCCTACCAAACAAACACTATTTCAAAAAATGAAAGCTGACTAGCAATCGCTCGTTTTTCTTATTAGCATGGGATTGGATGTTAATAATGAAAGACAGAACATCTATTAGAAGGCAAGACTAAGTCATTTAGTAGTTTTATATTTCCATTCTGCCAACACCATGCCCACCCTGTAAAAACGATTCTCCAACTGAGAATTTTGAAGTTTCGAATGTGAAGGCTTAGGCTTCCATTTTGATTCTTATTCTAAATTGAATTTCTCCGCCGGGGCGCTCAGTTCCTTCCGGTTCCCAGAGCTGAGGCATAGGCTTAGCAGCTCCTGCTGAAGGCTGCTTTGTTTGGGAAGACGTGCTCTTGTTGTTCTCTTGCTGCTGCGGCGTCAATACAATTCTTTCTCTTCTTTTGCGTGCGGCCCGTGATGTTTTGATCTTTCTTTCTGGCTCTCTGGCTTTTTTCTAGGGCCTACCGGACCCAATTGTCAACAGTGTTCTTTAGCAGGAGGTATGTCTCCGGCTTATTACGTCAGCCATACGTGCATGATTTTATACTACTATTGAGTTTGGAAAGAAAGAAATCCACGTGCATGGCAAGAAAATTTTTCTCCTAATATTCAAGTTAGATAAGAACTTAAACCATCCGGGGACCGGGATTTCGGAAATCTGTGCAGCGTCTGCAGAACTTGAAGTGGGCGAGACTAAGTAGGCTCGCTGCTTCGCATCATTCGCCGAGATAAGGGCACTTTTCTTTTTATATCCAGATTGGAACAACATTTGAAGGTTCCCCAACGCAAACGGTAGGAGGCAATTTGACCGACGAACTACGTGGAAAAATGCTATCCTGTCAAATTGACAACTGCCGATCCAGCCTGAGCAACAGGCTTGGCCTAGATTTATCTACCAAGTCTGGATATCTCCTCCCCTCTCTTAGAACGAATAAAACACCCGCGATTTTTTGATTCCTATGGAGCATCCAGGGAACAAGAAGTGTCATTATTAATTTACGCTCATGCTAAAAACAAATTAATCGCCGACGCCCCTTACCGGTAGGTTGCGGGAAGGCAGACAGAGGCTTCGGCCACTAGGCCCCTATTCCTCAGATATGCCCACGCCCACGACAAAGGAAGGGGCAAGAAAGCCTTTTTCAACTAGTGAAAATAGCCCTAGCCCAATAGAAGCCCCCAAACCAAGTGGCATCGCGATTTAGCTGTTGTCGAAAGGGAAGATAGTTCTTTGATCCGAAGCAGTTCTTGCTCAAGTTGAACCAGCTGTGAAATAAGCAATTGTTCATGTTCACGAGTCAGCTCTTCTCGCTTTGCTCTTGATGCGGCATAACCGGTCTTAGTGAGATCTGCTGCTATAGAATCAATTGCAGTTAGCTCTATTCCCTGACCTCGGGGAGATGCTTCTTTCAACTAATAAGAGTATGCCATCACTGGTTGTTGCCACTGTTAGAGTAACTGCTGCAATTGAATCTGGATCTGCCTTACTTAAGCCCCGACTTCGCTACACTTGCAACTAGAAGGAAAATTCCCAGTCGACTACTGAGTTTCTCGTGACCCTTGGATTTTCTGCTGCCGATCGAGTACAGGCTTAGAATCAATGCTTTGACCGCTAATGGCGATTCCCAGACCAGTGTAGGCTTGCTTCGCATAGGCGTAACAAGCTAGGTTGGGGATCCTTCTCTTTCTTTATTTACCTTTCCCTTAGGGTGGGAGGTCTAAGAGTTCCGTTCTTACACATCATACCATACCCTTCAAAAAAGACTTAGCGCTCAAAATCTGAAATAAAAATGAAATAGATATTAGTTCTGCAACAGCACCAGCAGACATAAGAGCTTCACCCCTTGGGGCATCTCGAAAAAACCTATATATTGACTAGCGGTTTCTTACCACTTTTAGTGTTGATAAACTGTTCAAAGCCCCTTCTTTTGATGCTTTTTTCGGATTGATTTCATTTGATACGGGTTCAGATATTGATTTGCTTTAGCGGGTGGGTGCAATTACAATAGTAAGGGAAGAAGCGTTGTTAGACCTATTTCCTTTCCTTGCCTTGAGGAAGGGTGTATATTTTTTTTACCATTACACATGTCAACTCTTGGATAACCACTTTTTACTATAGCAAGCCAAGCATTGAAAAAAGGGGCCGACCTCCAACCTTTTCATGAGTTTCAGCGAGAATATTAAAGTTGACTCCCATAAACCAAACATCAAACGATGAGACCGCTATAGTTTTTCATTCATCCCACAACAAAGGGCGATCAGTGCTGCTGCATTCTCGTTCTATCATAGGTTCAAGAATGGCTGCAATGCAAACTTTATTTTGATAATATTAGTCAATCTTCTACGAGATTCAGATCTTGCTATACTCCGGATATTCAAGATAAGAGCTTTCATCATGAAGTTACTGAAAGTGGGGATGAGCTACATCTTGCTGCACTGATCTAGATTTATATTTAGTAAGAGGTCCTTATGTTGCTTTGGACTTCTCAACTTTTTCAGCTTGAGCAGGAATCTCATGATTCTGATTTTCCTCAACCGGAATGAGGATGCCCCCTTCCACGAAAGGGACAACCAAGCTGCTTCAGCCCTTTCGATTATTAGTCGGGGCTCGCTCAAAATATGTTCCTTATCTGATAACAAAGCAGATTGGTCGAGCCCTTTAAGTAAGCAATTTCTTACCATCCATGATGAAGGAAGTAAGATAAAAATCAGAAAAAGCTTTTCGTCTCCTTGATAGCATAGCTTGCAGTTCTCATCTTTTCTGACCCAAAAGAAGAATCTCTATCGCTGCTGATATTCAAGAGATTCTTTGCTGATCTGCTCACCTGCAATGCGTGGCGAAATAGAATGATTGGGTCGACCTTTGTTGTCTAATCGAAAGGCTTCCCGACGAGGAGAAGGATGAACGAATGACATCATGTATGAAATTACGAACCTACTGATTCCGGAAGACCCCATGAAGCTTCACTCTTCCCTGAGATTGGCCATTGTGCCTTTCCAAGCCTGAGAGTGCTCTGGATGGTCGCTGCAAGAAGGAGGTCAAGTTGATGTTCTCTTTGTCTTTTCTCTTTCTTTTGTTTTCGTATTGAACTCTTAGTGGCTTTTCTCATTCTGTAGAACGATGATGACGCGGAATACTACGCTTTGGAGGCCGAGATTGCAGCGGAAATGGAGGAGGCTTCCGCCAGAGGAGGTATATGTATGGCGGCACTCTTGTTGACTGGACGATCCTTGATTCTAAAAGGACTAACTCTTTAATTGCTGATCGATCGCCCTTGGACTGTTTTGCTTTGGTGCAAATTCCTGCTGAATGGCGAAGGAACTATGCCCTTGACACTACTGAAACCCGTCATACGTATGCTATCCCGAGCGGCGAGGGCTTCTTTTATTCTCCTTTTTACGTAAATACTGCCTCTCCTACTGATCTTGCAGCTGATGCCGATCAACATCCCATGTATGGCTGCTGATTCTTCAGATAGTGTTCATCAACATCCTTCAGCCCCTGGGTCTTCGTCCTTTTGAGTCTATCTTGGAAAAACTTCGGGCGGTCACGCGCGTGGATCGAGCGATCGAGCACGCTGCTGCTGAGCTGAATGAGTCATCTGTCCGTTGATAACCAGAGCCTCAAGATTTCCGTCGATTACGCCGCAAACTCTTCAATTGCATAAGGGCTGCTCGTGAGGGTGAGTTTCAAAAATTGGATTCGAGCAGGTTGTCAAGGAGTTCACCTCTCACCCTTCGCTTAACAACAAGGATCGCATGGCCGTACCCTTATTGAAAAAGATCTTCCAGTGGCAAAAAGCGATCAATGGGCTTCCGGAGACTTATGCTAACAAGATTCGAGAAGCGTTCTCCTTTGTGCTGAGGTGGACGAGAAGGCTAAGGAGATGATTCCCAAGATCGCTCGATTACAGCAACTTGAGGTCCCAGCCAAGGCCGGTTATGATTACCTTACCCATCTGATGGATTTGTTGCGTTGAGTGCACTGAAGCACTCTTTTTTTTTTTTATACAGCTCTGCTTGGTATGACCTTTTTTTTTGTACTTGGTGATGTTTACCTTTATTTTGTGGTGACTTCTGTCATTGGCTCAGCTTCCACCCATTTTTTGAAGTAATCGATAGCTACCAAAAAAAAGGCATTCTCTTGGTAGAAGGAGGATAGATCTTACCGATTATGTCCATAGCCCATCCTCGAAACGGCTTATCGGTTTAAAGCTTCAAGATCGGATGGAGTTCTGATACAGGTCCGTGGCGCCTTAACGCTTGACAGCCTTTTGAATATCTTATGCAATCGGTCATTATGCTTGGCCAGTACTTTCCATGTCTTCTGATCAACCATCGTATTTTTTGACCTGCCTGGTGTGAGCCACACACTCCGTAATGCACTTCGTATATTACTCGATCGGTCTCTGAGATACTCAAATATCGCAGCAATACACCATCTGTCCCATGGCGGTATCCACCGATCAAGGTGTCATTTTTTTCCTGTTGTCGATCGATATGAGTCTCGCCCTAAATCCCACCAAGAAAGTAGGTCCTAAGGATAGATTCTAATCTCTAAAAAAAAAACGGTGCATACAATAGCTACGAGCTCCCAGAATCACTGTTGCACGAGTACTGTTGTATCACAAACACACTACCGAGTCCCACGAGTACACTAATGAGAGAGGAAGTACGAGCAGAAATCAGTAGTCACTCTTCGACAACAATAAAGAATTGCGTTGCGTATAAAGAGAGAGCTAACCAATCGAGCTCTCTTTAAGAGGAAAAGGACCAAGGAGGATGAAGGAGTAGAAGAAGGAGTAGGAGTTAGCTAACATTCAGGTTAGGTAGGAAAAACTAGAAGGGCTGCCATGGAATTGAAATGGATTGCAGCTTCTATAAAACAGTCTTTCCTAAAGTAATTTCCGTTATTTGTATCTGGGCGGGCTGTTACTTTATGAATTAAATGGGTTCCACTGGAACAACAAAGTCTCGAGGAACTTCGTACTACCATGGTCAAAGTGCTCGAACTTTCTTTGACTAACCTGGGGGAAAGTCAAAGCTTGAGAGCTGACAAAGGGGCTTCTATAGTTTATTGGTAACTTCCCTCTGTCCATCAATCCTTTTCTATTCCATTTTTTGTACTATGCGTGGCATGCCTCCTGTTCGTATCTTAACTGCGCAACCTTCTCTTGCAAACAATCCCTTCGTCGCTAACACCGGCCCTATTTCTTACTAAATCATTGGAATGCCTCTCGCGTCCCCGAAAAAGAAAGAAAGGAACGAACGGGATTCGCACCGGGCACAGCAAGCAAGAAGGCATGAGCTTTTTAGACCGAGGCTGGGGGAGATATTTTTACACAACACAGAAATATTTAAAGAAATCGGAATGAATAAAATAAGCCCATTCCCTAAACGGAATAGACAGAGAGAGGAAAGGCTCAGTAACCTTACTAACGATCGGCCATAGCCTTCATTCCACTGCGCATAAGCTTTGAAGAGGTCCCAAGTATCATAGAAGAGGTAGTAGCTTCTTTGGAGATCTACGAATCCTTGCTGACACTGACTTGAAAAAGAGAATACTATTTTCATGCAATCGAAAGCGGAGCTGTACTTATGGATTTGATCAAGCCAGGACTAAGGTTGTGGAAATTTTCCCTCATAAGCCCGTCAAGAAGAGGGATTTAGGAATTTCAGACTCTACCGCGATTGAGAGTCCCTCGATATACGATTGAAGAAAGCAACTTCTTGCCGTGATCTGGTACGGTTTGAAACTCAGGATTCTAGACTACTCGGATTTTTTAGATAAAGTCCTATTTCAGGAAAGCCTATCAACGATGGGGCCTTGAAACTCTGGGAGCTAGGCAGACAAGCTAATCCGAAAGCTGCGGTCACTTTGATAGGGCTAGGCTGCCCTTTTGACTAGTGAATGACCTAGACTGTAACTTGACTTTGGAACATAGTTAGAAAACTTTTTATTATTCCACTGAGCACGACCACGCTAAGCCTTGTGTTGCCTTCTGGGGGGATATAGCTCTTTCTGGTAGCCTTTACGATAGGAATACCAGCATGCCTATCAAATTATTATATATATATAAATAATTTTAATCTTCCTATGGCTACTGGTCTAGTGATCCCGACTACAAGCAAGGTAAGGCCGAAGTGTTTAGGAAATAAAAATTGGCATAGCGTATAGACGCGCATCACCAGATCTTGTAATGTAAAAGTAAATTGCTTCGAACTTGAATTTAGAATGTGTATCTATCTCTCTGCTGCCAAAAACTAAGGAAGCATTTTCTTTCTTTTTCGCTTTACGCGAGGTGAGGTAAGACAGCGGGGACCTAGACTCAACGTTGGTTTGCTTTCCGGGCTCTTGTTGACAAAGACATAAGAAAAGTGGGAGAAGCGCCCTATCCACAGAGGAGAGACAGCCGCTCAAACACCATTCCATTTGTGGAGTCCGACCACGAGAGAAAGCTATGCGAGTGGATTTCTTCGACTCAACCTTGAATCTGGAAAGTCTTGAAAAAGTGGTCTTAAGTCAAAAGCAAACCCCCTTCACAAAGGAAAGCGGGAAAGTCGTATAGTAAATTGATTGGAGTAGACTGTACTCTATAAAGGCGTGCAAGCGGGCGATTTGCCTTGCCCCTAGACCATAGAAAATAAAGCCAACAGTGCTACTCCGGACTCAGTCAGTGGTCGGGTCCGACTCCGTTCGTTCGGTTCGCTTAGGTCTGAGCTTATAGCGGTTCAGTTGGTGACGTTGCTTTCTTTCTACTCTAGTGCGCTGAGAAGAGCAGCTGACCGATGTGTCCGGTGCCCAAAGCGTTCTTCCTCCACTACTGATATTGACTGACCTGTTGATAGGATAGCAGAGGCAGTTGAGAGTATATCCGGAGAAAGATAAAGAACCTAACCTATGCAGCCGTAGGGCACACAAAGAGCTCGTTCAGTTTCGTGTTTGGCGAAACCCAAACATTAAACAAAGGGCCTGTCTTAAACAAAAAGGCCATGATTCAATTCAAAAATCGTTCTTTCTTCCTTGTGATGGAGTCAGGTGCGAAGCCTAGCTGATCGGAGTTTGCCGGCATGCCTTTCTTTTCAAGGGGCGTATCGGGGCCTGAAAGTCTTATAGCATCTATGGCATCTTCAACTACTCTTGATCGGATTAACTAGTCCTCAAGTGCCACAGCTTCTTCAATAGAAGGGGATGGGAAAACCGCTGGGATAAGGTTGAATACTTAATGATTGCCATCAGTTGGATTCTCGACCAGCCTTTGATTGCAATAGCCAAGCTTTCAACCTTAGCCTTTTCCAAAGCTGGGGATTCGGAAGAAAGGGACAGCATTCAAAGAAAGAATCTTTACTGAAGGAAATCAAATGCTTGCTCTCATTCCCGAAATGGAAGCAGCTTGGCGAATAGCTAATAGTCATGCTTTGACCCTTTCTGAAGGCAGGTCCATTGCTTGCCCGAGCTGATTGAACAGCTACCGAACTGGCTTGCTTGACTGGCTTACTACTATTTTATTATAAGACATCCCGTAAGAAAGAAGGAAAGGTTATTGGTTAAAAGAAAGAATGCCAGCCGATGTTGTCAAACTTTCCTCCTAGTGTGAAACATCCGATTATGGCTGCTTCTGTTATTGCACATCCGATTCGATAACTGTAAGAGCGGATTCAAGACTTTCAACCTTCAGCTTGGCTCTCGGTATTGAGACCGTCCTACTAGGATAATAATATAATAATATAATAATATATATATATATTACGTGTTAACAAGCGTGCTACTGGCTTTGAACCGGATTGCTTACTCACCTCCAACACTCATCTAATGAAAACTAGCACTTTAGATGGCTGGGAATATTTCATAGATAAGCTGGATTCGAGGGCTAGCTGTCTTCGGCGGAATTCTCAGTTGAAAATGGAAAGATCCTACCTACCGGGGGAAAAGGCTACGCCTCTTCACACCACCTTCGATGCCTTCTCCTATGATGACCAGATCCGCGAAATTCGAAGTACCAAGCCGGAAGCGAGGAGTAAGATCCTTCACCCCATAGAGCCTACCAACCCTATGGCCTATCCCAATCAGCTTTCCTGAATGCTCCTCCTGCACAAAAGAAGGAGAAGACAGAATAAGCAAGATCTCAACATTGACTGACAGAAAGAAGATGTTGAAAGAGTTTTAGAATATATAAAAGATCAGGAATAGACAGCTTCCCTGAAGGGGATTGACGGATCAAATTTGCCAAACTTCCAGAAAGGAAGCATTCGCAGTATGGATTGAAAATAGAGATGAAGGAGTACTGCAATTCTCTCAAAGTGAAGAATCAAAAGTCATGTGATGAGAAGGACCTGAGTCCATGACCCGGAATTCCATTTTTTCCTGATGAGAACATCATAAGCTGTAGCAGAAGGAGTGGATCCAACATTCCCGACAGACAAAGCAAGGATCTGCTGAAGACATTCAGCTACCCTAGAAGTAAGATCTTCACGTCTGAGACCCTCATTCAAATCTTGCTGATCAGATCCTGGAGTCGGAAGAGTAGTATAAAAGCTGTATTACGAGAGGGCTACCTTGATCTTGCTACACCGGGCGGTCCTATCACTAAACCACGAGTTTCTTTGGAGATTGAGCAGAAGATGGAGCTAGAAAAAGAGATAGATAAGGTGAAAATATGGGACTTGAAAAACCCTCTCCAATCAATGTTGTCACAGCCTGATGTTGAGTTGGTCTTGGTGACCGATGCAAGAGAGAGCCGCTCAAGAGTTCAAAGTTACTAATCAAGGCCATAAGAAAGTGAACTAGTCCTTGTTCTTCTCCTTCTCGGAATTTAAAATAAGAGTTGGAAGGACTAAGTTCCACAGCTTCCAGCATAGCCAAGTCATCCAATTTGATAACTCCTGTATACTCATGTCACCTTTCGGAGTAGATAGAATTTTTCTTTCAAGATCCTATCTCTTTGAAAAGGTTGAATGAATATAGAAACTGACAAGATAGTCCAGTCCCTTGGCTCTTTCCGCTAAAAAATACCAGCTTTTGTCCAACAGTCCATACAACATGCCCGAGTTCGCCACTTCTTACCAGCTTTCCTTATGCTTACTTGTCTAAGCCCTTGCAATGGGAAGAAGACCGGGTGATTTCCCTTTGAAGTGGAAGAGAATTCATGTCTCGAATGCGCTCTTTTCATAGTATAAGATATCCACGCACAGAGATTGCCATGAAAAGGAAAGGGCTTACGACGAATGCCCTGCTTCAGAAAGGCAGGTAAAGAAGGGAAGAATAGTAAGCATAATCATCCAAAGATGCCGAATCATCCGTTGACTGGAAAATCAACTGAAACAGGCGCCTCAGGATCAGCAAAAGCCGAGGAAAGAGGCGATTACACAGAAGATGAAGCGAGAGCTAAAGCTTTTGCAGAGGGACTTTCTCTTCCCAGGAGTTTTCTTTGAAGCAAAGGGCTATAAAGCCGTCAGGAACCGCTCAGCTGTTGGTCAACTTACCTATTTTATAGGTTTTTTTCTGAGTGGGATATAGAAACTTATCCTCAAAATAAAAGCGCCCCTCTGTCTATTAGAAAAAGCGGAATCCAATACGAATAAAGCGCAAATGATGGGAAATTGACTGTCAACAATCGAATTCCTCTTCGATCAGTGCTGTGCAATATGTTAGAGATAGGGAATGCCCGCAGTAAATGTTATCGACAACACTGTCTGGGTTAAGGACTTCCCCATTCTATTACTGTCTGTTCGTCAGTCTTTTGCTTAGCGAATACCCTTGTGAATTCGGCATCGGCAGCGGTAGTTAAAGGATCCTCGGGTAGCTATGATAAAGCATGACCGAAGAAAGGAAAGAGCGGATGCGTTCTAAACCGAGCATAGTAAGCGTTGGTGCTGTATAGCGCAGCTACAACAGGTTCTCAAAGTCAAACTAAAACCTCCACCGGGTTTAAGAGATCTAGTCAGACTAGCCTTTGGAAATCGCTTTTCCCCCCGCCCATACCTGGGAAGAGAAAGTACAACCTCTGCTGCATCCTATCCTCTACTTTAGTCGAATTCTTTTTTCTAGAATCACAGACATTGGCTAATGATACCACAGACTTTCTGGTTATGTCATACTCTATTCTATCTACTCTTACTGACCTTCTCTTCTTCCGGCTAGCTCGAAGGGAAGAGCGCTATAAGAGGTCTTGAGCTTGAGGCATGACCCTCCAGAGAGGTTGACAACTCCCGGAAAGTATTTGAAATAAGATCGTCCGGTGGAGATTCTTTTATTGAAGAGGGACCGGCATCATCCCTGTGCGGCCCTTGGTTACTTGTCTCCTTTTCTTCCGCCATATTCATTATGGTTCCGTCAAAGATCCCCAAAGCGGATAAAATCAAAAGCAAAAGGAGCCATCCTTCACAGCTTAAGCCCCTACTCAACAGCACTCGACTCCCCATACAGCCCCCGACCCCTATAAAATAGGGTCTGAACCCAGTCCAAGCGTTCCCTTTAAGGGCCATTCAATCAGTTCGTCATCCGATTGGCACACCAGGTACTTCGCGTACGCTTCGGACCTAAGACTCCGCCCAGTCTCGAACCTAAATAGGTGGTCAATCTATCGATGGGTCACGGCTCGGCCGGCCTATGCGTTGAGGTCATGGGCCAGTTTTTTCCACTAACGTGTGACGTAAATCACCTAATGGCGGCGGCTTGAGGCGAACCCCGTTCGTTGGTGAAGTAAACCGTCTTGCGAAGACTGGCTTGCTTCTAGTCTTTGAAGAGGATTCATGCATCGACTGCAAGCTCCTAGAGAATAGGCTTTGGCACTTTAGAAAGAGAATGGCTTGTTAGCACGAAGGTGGAGATAACTTAAATCAGAAGCATGGAATGCAAGCTCTTCGGGATTAACCTATAATCTAATCAGATTGCTCAGGAGTTAACGCGAAGAGGGTCTTAGATGCGAAAGTCGGTGTTCGAGAATCCGATGTTGCTTTCGAGAAGCAGCTGCACATTTTTCGTATGTAATAAGAATTTTATTATAAATATAATAATAAGGTTTTTGCTAGTCTCCTATTGTGATTACCGGGGGTCGCGGATATATATATTAGGTTCGACTCCTATAACCCCCATGTGGCGAAATAGAAAGAGTGTTCTTCCGTAAAAAAGATGTGGTCACTGTTTAGTAACTTTATGGCATGGTTATTCCTAACCATGTCTCCAGTCGAACTCCCTTGGGGTGCAGCGGAAGCATGGCAATTAGGATTTCAAGACGCAGCAACGCAAGGAACGGAGATTTTCTTATTCTTTTTCGTTTCAATTGCTATTTTTGCTTATCGTCTTATCTTCAAACTTAGGGAAATGTTTTCTAAATGTAGAAAAAAAGAATATATTTCATTTAGCCCCTTCATGCTTACTATAACTAGTTTTTTTGGTTTTCTACTAGTATAACCTCAGTTCTCTTTATTAGTATCAACAAGATACGATTGATTTCAAATTAATTGAATGAACACGACCCATAAAACTAAAAATCAATCTTTCTCTGGTACTCCGCTATAGTTCATTACCGAATGTATTTACA